GATAAAAAAACCTACCTGTCATATAACTATTGTAATGAAAGATATATCCTTAGATGATAAATATGTAGAGATAGATTCGTTAAAAAAACCTAGATGGAAAAATAAGCATACAGCTATGGCGTATTGTGATATGTATAGTAGTGGGGGAATATGGGACAAAAAATAAATCCACTTGGTTTCAGACTTGGTACAACCCAAGGTCATCATTCTCTTTGGTTTGCACAACCAAAAAATTATTTTGATGGTTTACAAGAAGATCAAAAAATAAGAGATTGTATCAAGAATTATGTACAAAAGAATATGAAAATATCTTCTGGGTTAGAGGGAATTGCACGTATAGAGATTCAAAAAAGAATCGATCTGATCCAGGTCATAATCTTTATGGGATTCCCAAAATTCTTACTAGAAAGTCGACCGCGAGGGGTCGAAGAATTACAGACGACTCTACAAAAAGAGTTTAATTGTATGAACCGAAAACTTAACATTGCTATCAAAAGAATTGCAAAACCTTATGGGAATCCTAATATTCTTGCAGAATTTATAGCCGGACAATTAAAGAATAGAGTTTCATTTCGAAAAGCAATGAAAAAAGCTATTGAATTAACTGAACAAGCAGATACAAAAGGAATTCAAGTACAAATTGCAGGTCGTATTGACGGAAAAGAAATTGCACGTGTCGAATGGATTCGAGAAGGTAGGGTTCCCCTACAAACCATTCGAGCTAAAATTGATTATTGTTCCTATACAGTTCGAACGATCTATGGTGTATTAGGCATAAAAATTTGGATATTTATAGACGAGGAATAATAAACCTTTCCTTTTAAAATAAATATAAATTTAAAATAAATATAAAATAAATAAAATAAAAAAAGAGAAACCCCTTCATTCTTTTGCTCAAAACTATCAATTAATTCTTAATTCTCTTAATTCTATAGGGTTGAATAAAAATTCGATTGACAATTTGAGAAAATTGCTATGCTTAGTGTGTGACTCGTCGGTTTTTTTAGGGTTAGGATTAAAAAAGATCAGCCCAGCACCATAGTATGAACTAATAACTATAGAACTAATAACCAACTCATCACTTCGCATTATCTCGATCTAAAGAACCAGTCAAGATGTGATATATCGGTCATATCTTTGTAGCAACTGAAATTTTTTGTTTCTGCAAAAAAATCAATCCGATTTTAAGTTGTAAAGCAAAATAGATAAGAAAGATGTGGATAAATGGAAGGATGAGAGAAAGAGAGAAAAAAAATATCAATGATATAGAATTCCAATATGTAAGGTCTATAAGTCATCTCATAAAAGGCAGTGTAATAAAGCATCAATACTGATTCTTCCATAACATAATTAAATGACTCTTCTTATAGATTATAGAACAAAACAAAAAAATCAAGAGCTTCGAGCCAATAAAGACTGAGAAGATTGACTCAAGAACAAATTTCATTATGAGCTCCATTGTAAAATTTGGACCTAAGCATTAAGTAAGAAGCGATGGGAACGATGGAAGCTGTGAATGCAAAAGATTTTAGTGAAAAAGGAATCTTAATGATTCACTGGTCGGGATGGCGGAATGAACCGGAGATCAATTCATCTATTGTAAGAAGTCGCGAGACAAGCCGAAAACTTAAATAGAAGAGTAAATATTCGCCCGCGAAAACTTTCTTTTTTGGATTGATAAATTTGGACGATAAAAATAAAAACAAAAAATTTGTTCTATTTCTATTCCAAAATAACAATATGATTTCGAAAATAGAAACTAAAATCTTTAATTGTCTATTTAAACAAGATCTATAGATTACTAATAGATTAGATGAAATCGCAAAGAATCCCACGATTCGATTTAAATACATGTATATCTTATTAGTTAATTACTTAATTAATTAAGATTCGAAATCTTTTTTATTTTTTAATCCTTTTATTCGTGAGGAGCCGGATGAGAAGAAACTCTCACGTCCGGTTCTGTAGTAGAGATGGAATTCATAACCAACCATCAACTATAACCCCAAAAGAACCAGATTCCGTAAACAACATAGAGGAAGAATGAAGGGAATATCGTATCGAGGGAATCGTATTTGTTTCGGTAAATATGCTCTTCAGGCACTTGAACCCGCTTGGATCACATCTAGACAAATAGAAGCCGGTCGACGAGCAATGACACGAAATGCACGTCGTGGTGGAAAACTATGGGTACGTATATTTCCAGACAAACCAGTTACACTAAGGCCCGCAGAAACACGTATGGGTTCGGGGAAAGGATCCCCCGAATATTGGGTAGCTGTTGTTAAACCAGGTCGAATACTTTATGAAATGAGCGGAGTAACAGAAAATATAGCTAGAAGGGCTATTTCAATAGCAGCATCCAAAATGCCTATACGGACTCAATTCATTATTTCGGGATAAAGGATAAAAAAGTAGAACTAACAGAAATGAGTCTTGGGTGTGAAAAAAAAATTGCTTATTTCTTTTTTTTTTTTCTTTTTAGACAAATAATATTTCTTTTTTTTTTTGTCCTTTGCATTAAAAGAACAGATTACAAAATGATATGATTCAACCTCAGACCCGTTTAAATGTAGCAGATAACAGCGGAGCTCGAGAACTGATGTGTATTCGAATCATAGGAGCTAGCAATCGTCGATATGCTCATATTGGTGACGTTATTGTTGCTGTGATCAAAGAAGCAGTACCAAATATGCCCCTAGAAAAATCAGAAGTGGTCAGAGCTGTAATTGTGCGTACCTGTAAAGAACTAAAACGTGACAACGGTATGATAATCCGATATGATGACAATGCTGCAGTTGTTATTGATCAAGAAGGAAATCCAAAAGGAACTAGAATTTTTGGTGCGATCGCCCGGGAATTAAGACAATTAAATTTTACTAAAATAGTTTCATTAGCTCCCGAGGTATTATAAAACGGGATCGTGATATTTTATAGTGGGATAGTTGAAAGAAATAGATTAAGAAATAGATTTATCTCACGCATATACCTTTAATTATTCAAATTCATAAACAAATACAAATAAAAAAAAATTAAGTAAAAAAAAAAAAAAAAGAAAAAAGCATGTTGATTATATCAAATTTTGAGTCACCAACAATTTTAGTTCATCATGGGTAGGGACACTATTGCTGAGGTAATAACCTCTATACGAAATGCTGATATGGATAAAAAAAGAGTGGTTCGAATAACAGCTACTAATATTACCGAAAATATTGTAAAAATACTTTTAAGGGAGGGTTTTATCGAAAACGTGAGAAAACATCGAGAAAACAACAAAGATTTTTTGGTTTTAACGCTGCGACATAGAAGGAATAGGAAAAGGCCCTATAGAAATCTTTTAAATTTAAAACGGATCAGTCGACCTGGTCTACGAATCTATTCTAATTATCAACGAATTCCTCGAATTTTAGGCGGGATGGGGATTGTAATTATTTCTACTTCTCGAGGTATAATGACAGACCGAGAGGCTCGGCTAGAAGGAATCGGCGGAGAAATTTTGTGTTATATATGGTAATCTTTTTAATATACAAATTGGACCCAAAACTTACTATTTGTAATTGTAAAACAAAAAAGAAAAGGGACGAGTTGTCTAATATTGTTCCTCCTTCATTAGTTGATACTTCAAGGGGGCTTTACCTGGAATGAAAGAACAAAAATGGATTCATGAGGGTTTAATTACCGAATCGCTTCCCAATGGCATGTTCCGGGTTCGTTTAGATAATGAAGATCTGATTCTAGGTTATGTTTCAGGAAAGATCCGACGTAGTTTTATACGGATACTACCAGGAGATAGAGTCAAGGTTGAGGTAAGTCGTTATGATTCAACCAGAGGACGTATAATTTATCGACTCCGCAACAAGGATTCGAAGGATTAAGTGGTTTGAACACCCCTTTCGTGAGAATACGATTCGAAATGCAAAATCTCAAGAAACTTATTTTCTTCCAAGAAGTAGATTACAATTTTAAATAAGGAATGACAAATATGAAAATAAGAGCTTCTGTTCGTAAAATTTGTGAAAAATGTCGACTAATCCGCAGGCGGGGGCGAATTATAGTAATTTGTTCCAATCCGAGACATAAACAAAGGCAGGGATAATCACACTCGCTAAACGAAACGATACATAAATAAGGAATCTGTTTTAACATGAAATGGATATATCCATATACCTCTGACTCATATTTACGAGATGATAAAATATGGCAAAAGCTATACCGAGAATTGGTTCGCGTAGGAATGGACGTATTGGGTCACGTAAGAGTGCACGTAGAATACCAAAGGGAGTTATTCATGTTCAAGCAAGTTTCAATAATACCATTGTCACCGTTACAGATGTACGGGGTAGGGTGGTTTCTTGGTCCTCTGCCGGTACTTGTGGATTCAAGGGTACGAGAAGAGGGACACCATTTGCTGCTCAAACCGCAGCAGGCAATGCTATTCGTACAGTAGTGGATCAAGGTATGCAACGAGCAGAGGTCATGATAAAAGGTCCCGGTCTCGGAAGAGACGCAGCTCTCCGAGCTATTCGTAGAAGCGGTATATTATTAACTTTTGTACGGGATGTAACCCCTATGCCACATAATGGCTGTAGACCTCCGAAAAAAAGACGTGTGTAGAAATGCACATTGAAGAACTTTCAAGAGAAACAAGAGAAATAAATGATTCAATGATCTAATGAAATAATATTACTATGGTTCGAGAGAAAATAACAGTATCTACTCGGACACTACAGTGGAAATGTGTTGAATCAAGAACAGACAGTAAACGTCTTTATTATGGACGTTTTATTCTGTCTCCACTTATGAAAGGTCAAGCCGACACAATAGGCATTGCGATGCGAAGAGCTTTGCTTGGAGAAATAGAAGGAACATGTATCACACGTGTAAAATTTGATAAAGTACCACATGAATATTCTACCATAAGGGGTATTCAAGAATCGGTACATGAAATCTTAATGAATTTGAAAGAAATTGTATTGAGAAGTAATCTATATGGAACTTGT